CAAAAAAAAAAAAAATAATGTGCCTACAGTAAAAGGACTAATCAGTTAGTTCTTTCATCGCCCCAAACATGCCAAGATTGGTACTAATGGTACGTAAATGTAACTCCTTGTTCAAACAACTATTCAGAGTTCCGAGCGCTCCTTGTAAAGCTTGTTGGAAAACCCGTTGTCGGACTTGATTAATTGCTCTTTGTTGTTCAAAATGAATGGTTTCATTTTTGTAATTTTCTAATTGGTCCAAAGTCTTATAAGTTGAATTAATCAAATTGAATTTTTCTCGTTCTATCTCAGAGTATCCATTCACTCGAAACTGATCCGCTTCTATTTCGATTTTCCGTAACCGGGCCCGGGCTTTTTCCAGCCGTTCAATGGCCCCTCCCTGCAGTTCTTCTGAATTTCGAATACTATTCAAGATCCTCAGTTTGCGATTATCTAATAAATCACTTAATGAAAGTGGATTCTCTTTCCATTCATCTCAAAACTTCCATGATCCCTTCCCGAACCAAACATGAATTTTTCGATTCATTTGGCTCTCCCACTCAATTACGTCAACTACTTATGTATGGGGGGGTTCCCATATCTTTTTTTAATGTAATGAGCCTATCCTCTCCCGCTCTTCTCTATTCATATTCAAAAAAGAATCTTGCGACTGATCCCTAATCCAAGAACAGAATATTCGGAGGACTCTTCTGACCAAATCAAAATATATAATTGTCAGCAAAGTTGTTTCTTTTTTTCTTCAAATCCAAAGAATTCTTCTTACTTTATACGGAGGTCATCGATTCAGCATAAAAAGGGGTTGGTTGAAATACCTAATTTTCCAACGCTTTCCAATAAAATTTCCAATACCAATAAAAGGCTCAAATCTTTTTATCAACATGAGTGTTTTATATCGAAAAAAAAATTCCAATAATTATTATTAATTATTCATTTTGAAAACATTTCTATTCTATAGTAAAACATAGTAGTAGAAAGAGTACCGTGCTGTGTCTGAACTTCAAACTTTAGCTTTAACCATGTTAATGGTCCCACATTATTGGTTTGGTTGATCGAGAATCAAAATTAATTTACCAACAAATCACGAAATGCTATGGTTCTTAAATATGATTTGAAATTGATTCAGAAGTAATTCGCGGGATCATGCACCCCTTCCCTTTGGTCCTAGTTATAACGAAAAAAAAAAAAAGTGCAGCTGGTTGGGTCCAGCCTATTCTTGAAATAAACAACTCGCACACACTCCCTTTCCAAAAAAGATCAATACACCAAGCACTACACTTAGATTTATTGGATTTGTTGCTAAAATATCGGTATTAAGCCCGAAACTCCCGGCGAATGGCCAGTGAACCAACGAAACGAAAGAATCGGTTACATTTTTCATATGATCTCCTCTTTTAGATAGACTAAAAAAAAGAACGCAGCTCTTTTTTTTTTTTTTTCTACGTAATAGTTATATATTTATTATATTTATTTAATTTATTTGTTTTTTTAGTAATTTACCTATTCTATTTCGAAACAGAGTCAAAAATTCTATTTCCAAATCCTTTCTTTGAATTGGCAATTGGGGATTGCCGACAAGAAGGATACATATTAGGATTAGGGACCGGGACTCCTGTCAATTGCAAACCCCCTTGTTTGTTGCAACATCCCTTAAAAAGAGGGGTTCCTTTAACCTAAGAAAGGGAAAGAAAAAGGCGAGTTGGTATGCTTATCCTAATTCCCCATCCTCAAATCAGTCCTTCCAATTGTAGGAGTTAAATTCGAAAAATCCAGAAACACGGATATAATAACTAAGAGAAAAAAATAAGTAAATTGCTTAGGATTAAACAAAAGGATTCGCAAATAAAAGTGCTAATGCTACAACCAGTCCATAAATTGTTAAAGCTTCCATAAAAGCCAGACTAAGCAATAAAGTACCTCGTATTTTTCCTTCCGCCTCGGGCTGTCTCGCGATCCCTTCTACTGCCTGGCCCGCAGCAGTACCTTGACCAACTCCAGGTCCAATAGAAGCAAGCCCAACAGCCAACCCAGCAGCAATAACGGAAGCGGCAGAAATCAGTGGATTCATGATAAGTCCCTCGCACTAAAATAAAGAAAAACTAAAGAAATCGTTAATGATACAATCGTCCAATGAATTATGTGAATTATGACTTAATTATTCCGCCACTAGGATTCACCCAGCCGAAGTAACTAAGAACTCCGAATTGGAGTAATAAGAATATTATTATTGAACCATCAAAACTATTTAGATATCTCTTTTTTAGTTTCGATCCACAGGTACAACACAGGATTTTTGTGAATCCATACGACTTTTGTTCTTCCATTTCTTGTTTCGGAACCTTTTTTTTTTGAATTCTTCGTTCGTTTTCTGTATTTCATCTCTTTTCTTTTTTTATTGATTCAATTCCCATTCAAAGCAAAGACGAAATCGAACAATTTCTATTGGAATCCCTATCGAAATTCACAATAGTCACAAGAGTAGGGTGGATTAGATATATCTTTAGTTCATATATAACTAGCAATATCTAATATCCCATATACATGTCTTTCTTCCAGAACGTAAACCAACTATTCATATCTTATTATTTAGCATTATCCACCAGGGCTACAACCGAAATAGACGAATTTGTTGGGGCGAATCATTGCATCGAACTAAATATCAATATTTGATTGAGGTACGGCCATGCAATTTATTATTTATTCTATTAATATTTTCGTTTGGTCAATCGTTGAATTGAAGAATTGACTAAAATCAACTAAAAAGGGAATGCTTTTATTTTTATAAAGCATCTTTCTTTTCTTTTTTTTAATCACCCGCCCGTGATACTCTAAGAATTTTTATTCAAATTCTCACTCTTGGTATTTGCTATTGGAATTGAATGAACAAAAATGAACAAAACACTATAAAGAGAGGCGGGGAGGGGGATATGATATAAGAAGGCCAAAGAGGAATTTGAGGAAAAAGATCCTTTAGATCTCTTTCCTACAATTCCCCAATATCGTAATTTTTTTTCTACGACTCTTGCTCGTATATCCTGGATTTGTAGATTTATGTTTGGATATATATGTTTCCTAAGTAGATTATCTTGAGTTACGCATACATTGCCTTGTTCTAAGCTACAAAAAAAAGACTATTTCGAAAACAAGTCAATGATGTCCCTCCATAGATTCGCCTATATAAGCCGCAGCTAAAGTTGCAAAAATAAGAGCTTGAATACCACTTGTAAATAATCCAAGGAACATGACAGGTATAGGAACCACTAAAGGTACTAAAGAAACAAGAACAACAACTACTAATTCATCGGCTAATATATTCCCAAAAAGTCGAAAACTGAGTGATAGAGGTTTTGTGAAATCTTCTAAAATGTTAATGGGTAAAAGAATTGGAGTCGGTTGAATGTATTTACTGAAATAACCCAATCCCTTTTTTGAAAGACCCGCATAGAAGTATGCTACTGACGTGAGCAAAGCTAAAGCAACGGTAGTATTTATATCATTCGTGGGTGCGGCTAACTCCCCATGAGGTAACTCTATGATTTTCCAAGGTAAAAGGGCACCTGACCAATTAGAAACAAAAATAAAAAGAAACAGAGTTCCAATAAAGGGAACCCATGGGCCATATTCTTCTCCAATCTGAGTTTTGCTCACGTCTCGAATGAATTCAAGGACATATTCGAAGAAATTTTGAGTGGCAGTCGGAACGGTTTGTGGATTCCGAACGGCTATAAAGGCTGAACCTAATAAGATAGCAATTACAACCCAAGAAGTAATAAGTACTTGGGCATGGACTTGGAACCCACCTATTTGCCAATAGAAATGTTGGCCTACTTCCACACCGGATATATCGTATAACCCCTTTAGTGTGTTGATGGAACATGATAGAACATTCATATTGCCCTCTGAACGAAATAGAAATTAAAAAGGAATTATTTTGATTCAACCATCTTCTTTTCGATTTGTCTACTTGAATTGTATATTTTGAATATCTGTTAATTACATAATATCCACCAGGTTTTGTCTGTTTTCTTTTGTGCGATTCAGGAATAGTACCCAATCCATAAATCTATGGAGTTACCAAAATAATTTATTTATCTTATTATTAATCAACGGTTTCGTATAGAGCTAGAGCGACCCTCACAAATTGCGAATACTAATTTGTTAAGAATTAATCGGATTGAGGCTATAGCGTCATCGTTTGCTGGAATCGAAATATCGGCGAGATCGGGGTCACAATTTGTATCGATTAAACAAATTGTTGGAATTCCCAAAGTGATACATTCTCGAAGAGCCGTATATTCTTCTTGCTGATCAACGACGATTACAATATCGGGTACCCTCGTCATATATTTAACCCCGCCCAGATACGTTTTCAGGCGCGATAATTGTCTCTTCAAAATAGCGGAATCCCTTTTGGGAAGACTGTCGAGTCGCCCCCTTTTTTGTTCCGTTCTCAAATCCCTGAACTTGTGAAGTCTCGTTTCTGTAGTGGACCAATTCGTTAACATACCGCCGAGCCATTTTTGATTAACATAATGGCACCGAGCCCTTATTGCAGCTCGCGCGACTGAATCGGCTGCTTTATTTTTAGTACCAACAATTAAGAATTGTTTTCCCCTACTTGCTGCATCAAAAACTAAATCACAAGCTTCTGATAAAAACCGAGCAGTTCGAGTCAGATTTGTAATATGAATACCTTTATGTTTTGCAGATATATAAGGTGCCATTCTAGGATTCCATTTCCGAGTACCATGCCCAAAATGAATTCCTGCTTCCATCATCTCTTCCAAATGGATGTTCCAATATCTTCTTGCCATTTCTCCCCCACTTCCTCTTTTTTTTTAAAGAGACGAGGCGCCCTGAAATAAATAATTGTTCCGAAGGAACCTTCTCTTCTACCAGAGATTGACCATTGATACACGATCCAGGCCCTTCATTTCTTTCTATTCATTATTATCGTTCGTTCTATTCATTATTATCCTTCTTTTCTTACCATTAAGAAATCAAATGATCACAAATAGTTAAAAGAATATACTCCTAGGACTCATTAAACCCTCTAAGCAATTGTGCTTTGCTGTATCATGGAAAGTCGTTGAAATGCACGAGTCAAATAATTCTCTGTGGTGTAAGAAAATATCTCTCATTTCCCCCCCGAATAAATTCCCTTTTTGTCTTTCTAAAAGAATGTTGTGATGCTGCCTTGAACAGTGCACTAATCCTTTGAATCCGGTACCAACGGGTATTATCCCCCCCAGAACAACGTTTTCTTTCAGGCCTTTCAACCAATCGATACGACCTCGGAGAGCAGCTTTTGCTAAAACTCGCGTGGTTTCTTGAAAACTCGCTTCGGATATAAAACTTTGAGTATTAAGAGATGCTCTCGTTATTCCCAATAAGATAGCTCGATAACAGATCACTTCTTCCAAAGCACGCCCCATTCGTTCCGCTCGTAACAATCCAATAAGTTCGCCGGGTAAAAAAAGATTAGACATTTCATCTTCGGAAACCAAGACTTTTGATGTTATTTGACGTACAATAATTTCGATATGCCTATTATGGATCTGCACCCCCTGCGATCGATAAACCTTTTGGATCTTATTAACCAAAGAGATACGACTTTGCGCTATAGTTAGCTCAGCACCAATCAAGAATCCCCAGGGAATCCCAAGAATTCTTGTTATACGCGCGTTCCAACCCTCAACTCTCTTTTCTAGGTTCATCGATATTGAATCAAGCGAACGCACTTCTAACACCTGTTCAACTTTTGGAAGACCCTGCGTTATATCACCAGATCTCGATTTTTCATATATAAATGTAACTAATGTATCCCCTTCGTAAAGGATTGCTCCATAATGCCCATGAACAGTTGCTCCAGGAGTAGCCAAATAAGGCTTAGCTGATCGTATTACTACAGAGTTAACTTGAACAATTAAAACTTGACCAGATTTTAGGTGTGGGCCCTTTTTGGTTATACGTACATTTTCACAAAGAAACTGCCCAAGACTAATTATCGGGGGCATTTCCTCACAATAATTAGGATGGAGAAAATACCAATTCAAATTAAATGGATTCAAAAAGATCTTACTGTCTGTATCAGGATTATAAATTTCCCTGTCTTCGTCCATTAAATAATATTTAAGTACTTGAAAAGACTGTTTTAAATTGTCAAGTTTCAAATAGTTAGTTACCGAGATATGATTATGAGTTATTAAATAGTAAAATGAATAAAAATTCGCAATTTGAAGGACTGTTCCTAAGGGTCCCAACGAATTCCTAATTGGAGTTAGATAATCTTTTTGAATTGGAATTGATTGTTTTATCACATTGTGATATTTTACATCGTTCAATGGGCCCATTCGAAAATAATTAGATGATGCCAAAATTATCAAAGATTGGCATTCCTTATTTTTATTCAACAACGTACGAATAGTTCCTTGATTTTGGCTAAGTAATTGTTCAACCCCTGCCTTGCCAAAAACGGAATAAAACGGATTGCTATTGGTGCGAGCTGAACCATTATCAGAAATCAATCCTGAACCCGATGGATGATCCCTTTTTCTGATATACGAAATATGGGATTTCACTAAGTTGATTCTTAGGAAATCTCGAATCAGACCATTTGTACGTACTTCAACAAAGGAAGCACAAACCTCTTCGATGGAAGAACTTTTGTTGTCTTGGTCCCAATTCAACACTAAACACGTCCGAACTAATTGAATACTTGTATCAGAAATTCCCCCAGCAGCTTTGCCCTTCCCATAAAGGACATAATTGACAACTCGAAATTGCATATTATCCTTTTCCCGCAGCGGATCCTGGGGGAAGAGTGTTGCTAAATTTATACCATCCGCTATTTCATATGTGACTACGGGTCGAATCAAAACAAAATACTTTTTCTTGGTAGGTGTGATCCGTTGAACATAGATCCATTTTTTCAATTTTTTTGATTCCTTAGCGGCTTCCTTAAGTGTTTTTTTTTCACTTTCTGGCGGTATCAGGATGCCGCCGTGTCGGGATATCTTATCTATCTCTCCGGGAAAATGGATATTTCCCGAAAATATTTTTAGTTCAATCCCCCCTTTTTTTCTCTCCATTCGGACCAATCCGCCCACTTGGCTTCTTATATTTAAAGTGATTCGTGTGTCTACTCCAATGATACTATTATTCCGTACCATTAGGTAAGAAGATTCGGGAAAAATATGCACTTCCTCCGGAATGAAAAAAAGGCGATCTATTTTCATTTGGTATTTTGGCTTAATTTTTTTGAGTCCTCGATACTCAATCAAGTCCTCTTTTTTAACGATTGAATGTGCCCCCAAAGTCCCCCATTTAGTAATTCCGGAACTCTTTCTTCTGTATCGAGGATCATCGAAATAAGCAAGAATAGTATTTCTACGGAAAATACCCCTTATGGGTATTTCAATCGAGATACCCGAATGGGGCATTAGCTCTTTCTCTTGTTCTTGAATCGAGTGGAATGGAATAAGAAATCTACTTCTTTGCCTT